TCTGGTATGAATGGCTTGACGAGACATAAGCTGTCTTAGGAGTATTGTTTATTGAATTTGGTTTTTGAGTTAAAATTCTTAAATGTTTTTATGGGACGAGAAGACCCTATAGAGTTTAACATTTTTCTTATTTATTTATTGTTTGTTTTACGTTATTTATTGAGTGGGAATGATTGTTTTGTTGGGGTGATGGGAGGAATAAAATTTAACTCCTCTTTATTTTATATATTTATTTATATTTCTTTGATCCATTTATTTTGATTATAAGATTAAATTACCTTAGGGATAACAGCGTTATCTCCCTTGAGAGTTCTTATTGGCGGGGAGGTTTGCGACCTCGATGTTGGATTAAGGTTAATTTTCGGTGCAGGAGCTGAAATGATTAGGTCTGTTCGACCTTTAAAATCTTACATGATCTGAGTTCAAACCGGCGTGAGCCAGGTTGGTTTCTATCTATAGAGTTATATTTATATCTTAGTACGAGAGGACCGGATATTCGGAATAATTTCGTTTGTTAAATTGGATTTTGTTAATTTGTTGCTATTTTGGCAGATAAGTGCATTAGATTTAGAATCTATAAATGTGAAGTTGTTATTTTACAAGTAGTATATGTTTGATCTTTTTTTTCTTATTATTGTTTTTTTGTTGTTAATGGTTTTTGTTATGGTTGGGGTGGCTTTTCTTACTCTATTGGAGCGTAGGGTTTTAGGTTATGTACATATCCGTAAGGGTCCTAATAAGGTTGGTTTTATTGGTATTCTTCAGCCTATTAGAGATGCTATTAAATTATTTTCTAGGGAACAATATTTTCCTATTGTTTCTAATTATTTGATTTATTATTATTCTCCTGTTTTTGGGTTTTTTCTTTCTTTGTTGGTTTGATTGTTGGTTCCTTATTTGAGTGGGTTTATTTCATTTGAGTTAGGATTGTTATTTTTTTTAGCTTGTACTAGATTGGGAGTATACACTATTATAATTGCTGGTTGGTCTTCTAACTCTGGTTATTCATTATTAGGAGGGCTTCGTGCTTTGGCTCAGACTATTTCTTATGAAGTAAGATTAGCCTTTATTTTGCTTTCTTTTGTTGTTTTGGTTTGTAGTTATAGTTTGGTATATTTTTATTTTTTCCAGGTTTATTTGTGGTTAATTTTTTTTTCTCTTCCTTTATCATTTATTTGATTTATTTCTTGTTTGGCTGAGACTAATCGTACGCCTTTTGATTTTGCTGAAGGTGAGTCTGAGCTTGTTTCTGGGTTTAATGTAGAATATGGTAGCGGAGGGTTTGCTTTGATTTTTTTGGCTGAGTATGCAAGTATTCTTTTTATGAGATTGTTATTTTGTGTTATTTTTTTGGGTAGTGATCTTTATTCTCTTTTTTTTTATGTTAAACTTGCTTTTATTTCTTTTTTATTTATTTGGGTTCGTGGTACTATGCCTCGGTTTCGATATGATAAGTTAATGTATTTAGCTTGGAAGAGATTTTTACCTCTTTCATTAAATTATCTTTTATTTTTTATTGGTGTTAAGTGTTTCGTTTTTTCCCTTTTATAGTGTATTAATTTGAGTAGTATAAGTTAATAGAAGATTTGAACTTCTTTCATAATGTTTTCAAGACATTAGGCTTATTACTGTAGCTTTTTAACTTTAACCTGTTATTTTGTCTCATATTTTTGTTATTATAGGACTTGCTATGTAGTATATGAAATATAGGGTTGTTAAGATTTGTCCTGTTAGGACGTAAGGGTCTTCTACAGGTCGTGCTCCAATTCACGTTAATAGAATTACTGTATTTGTTATTGTTCAGAATATAACCTGGTTGATTGGGTAAAATTGTGTTCCTCGGAATTTAGATTTATTTGTTGGTATAATAAATAGAATTGCGATTGATATGGCTAGGGCAATAACTCCTCCTAGTTTATTGGGGATTGATCGTAGGATTGCATATGCGAATAGGAAGTATCATTCTGGTTGAATATGGACGGGTGTTACTAGAGGGTTTGCTGGTGTGAAGTTGTCTGGATCTCTTAGGATATATGGTTCTTTTAAGGTTAAAATGGTTAGTATTATAATAGCTAGTGCAAATCCTAAAATATCTTTTACTGTAAAGTAGGGGTGGAATGGAATTTTGTCTGTATTTTTATTTAATCCTAAAGGGTTATTTGATCCTGTTTGGTGAAGGAATAATAAGTGGATTAGCACTATTGCTGCGATTACAAATGGTATTAGGAAATGTAATGCGAAGAATCGTGTAAGTGTAGCATTATCCACTGCGAATCCCCCTCACACTCATTGCACTACTTCCTTTCCTACATATGGAATTGCTGATAGGAGATTTGTGATTACTGTTGCACCTCAGAATGATATTTGTCCTCATGGTAGTACATATCCTATGAATGCTGTTGCTATAGTTAGGAATAGGATTACAACTCCTACAGATCATGTATGTATGAAGTTGTATGATCCATAGTATATATTTCGCCCTGTATGTAGGTAAATACATACAAAGAATAGGGATGCTCCATTTGCATGTAGGGTTCGTAGTAGTCAACCATAGTTTACGTCTCGGCAAATATGTCTTACTCTTCTGAATGCGGTGTCAATATTTGGGCAATAATGTATGGCTAAGAATAGTCCAGTTACGATTTGTGCTACTAAGCAGATTCCTAGTAGGGATCCAAAATTTCATCATCCTCTAATTGTTGATGGTGTTGGTAAGTCTACTAGGGCGTCATTTGCAATTTTAAATAGAGGGTGTTTATTTCGTGTGGGTTTATTCATTATCTTGTGTGTCGTAAGGGTCCCTTGGATACATTGATGATATTTACAACAACGATTAGTGTTAATAATATGTAGATTACAAGCATTGTTGTTATTACTCCTATTATTTGGTTATATATAACAGTTGTTGTGGTTGTAATTTCATTTTCTATTATTTTGTTATGTATATTTATTTCTTTATTATTTGTTATGGTTGGTATTAGGTATATTAGGAGGGGTACTATGATTGATGAGGCTGCTAATATTTTGTTTGAGGGTGAGAATATTTCATTTGATGCCAGTCTTGTTATATATATAAATAATACTAATATCCCTCCAATTATAATTATGAATAGGATGTATGAGAATCAAAAACTTCTGTATATTGTTCCTCTAATTAGACATACTATAATTGTTTGTATTAGTAGTATTAGACCTATAGCTATGGGATGTTTTATTTGTGTGAATACTAGTCTTGTTATTGTTCTTATTGATATAAATAGTTTTGTTATGTTCAGGGGGTATTTTATTTAAAATATTAGTTTTGGGGATTAATGAAATGGTGTTTAATACCTTTCCTCTGAAGTTTTAAAAGGTTATTCCTTATTTTTGGTTTACAAGACCAATATTTTTATTAAATTATTAAAACTTTAATGTCAATGTGGTTATATTTTTTTGTCTGTTATTTTTGTGGTATTTGGGCTTTCTCTTCTAGTCGAAAGCATTTGTTGATTACTTTGTTGAGATTGGAATTTGTTGTTTTGGTTCTTTATTTTTCTATTTATTTTTATTTATGTAGGTTTAATTACAGTTTATTTTTTGTTGTTTATTTTTTAGTTTTTTCTGTTTGTGAGGGTTCATTGGGTTTATCAATTTTGGTTTCTATAATTCGTAGTCATGGTAATGATTATTTTCAATCTTATAGAGTTCTTCAATGTTAAGGTTTCTTTGTTTTTTGATTTTTTTAATCCCTTTGTGTCTTTTTCCTAATGCTTGATGATTAGTTTGTTCTATGATATTTCTTATTTCTTTTATTTACTTGTTTTTCTTTCCTTATTTTTTTTGTTGAGGAGGGTTGGGCTACATTTTTGGTTGTGATTTGATCTCTTATGGTCTTATTCTTCTTAGTTTATGGATTTGTGTTCTTATGGTGTTGGCCAGAGAGTCTGTTTTTCGTTTAAGTTATTTTTCTGGGTTTTTTCTTTTTGTTGTTCTTTCTCTTACTATTTTACTGTACTGTACTTTTAGAAGAATAAGTCTACTCTCATTTTATATTTTTTTTGAGAGTAGACTTATTCCTACTTTATTTTTGATTTTGGGTTGGGGGTATCAGCCTGAGCGTGTTCAGGCTGGTATTTATTTATTGTTTTATACATTGTTGGCATCTCTTCCTTTATTGGTTGGTATTTTATTTATTTATGGTTCTTTGGGTTCTTTATGTTTGTTTTTATTGAGTGGTAATGGAGATTTGGTTGGTAATTTATTTTATGTTTGTATAGTTTTTGCTTTTTTGGTTAGGATGCCTATATTTATGGTTCATTTGTGACTTCCTAGGGCTCATGTTGAGGCTCCTGTATCTGGTTCTATGATTTTGGCGGGAGTTCTGTTGAAGTTGGGGGGTTATGGGCTTCTTCGTGTTTTTCCTATTTTATTTAAGTTTGCATTTAAGTTTGGTGTACTTTGAGTTGCTTTAAGTTTAGTTGGTGGTCTTTTTGTTAGTTTATTTTGTATACGACAGACCGATTTAAAGTCATTAATTGCTTATTCTTCTGTGGCACATATGAGCATGGTTATTGGTGGTATTATGACTTTAAATTATTGGGGTGTTTGTAGATCTTTTGCTTTAATAGTGGCTCATGGTTTATGTTCTTCTGGTCTTTTTTGTCTTTCTAATATTTCTTATGAGCGTTTTGGTAGACGGAGTCTTTTGATTAATAAGGGTTTAATTAACTTGATGCCTAGAATGGCTATGTGATGATTTTTGTTGAGATCTTGTAATATGGCGGCTCCTCCTTCTCTAAATCTTTTAGGAGAGATTGGTTTATTGAGTAGTTTGGTTTCTTGATCTTGATGCCTTATATTTGTTTTAGTTTTTTTATCCTTTTTTAGAGCTGCTTATACTCTTTATTTATATTCTTATAGTCAGCATGGGTCTATTTATTCTGGGGTTTATTCTTGTTCTTTGGGATATGTTCGTGAATTTTTGTTGTTGTTTTTACACTGGTTTCCATTAAATTTAATTGTTCTGAGGGTTGATGTGACTGTGTTTTGGGTTTAAATCTAAATAGTTTAAGAAGAAAATATTGGTTTGTGGTGCCGATGATATATTTATATATTTTGGATTTATGTATATGTCTGTTTGTTTTGTTAGATTTATTTTTTTGTTTTTTTTGGGTTGGGTTTGTTGTGTCTTAGGTTCATATTTTATTATAAATGATTTGGTTTATTTTATTGATTGGGATATTATTACATTAAATAGTAGATCTATTGTTATGACTTTTTTGTTCGATTGGATATCTTTATTATTTATAGGGTTTGTTTTTATTATTTCTTCTTTAGTTATTCTTTATAGAGATGATTATATGTTTGGTGATTTAAATATTGTCCGGTTTATTTTGTTGGTTTTGATGTTTGTTATTTCCATGATGTTTTTAATTATTAGTCCTAATGTAATTAGTATTTTGTTGGGCTGAGATGGTTTAGGGCTGGTTTCTTATTTGTTGGTAATTTATTACCAGAATACAAAGTCTTATAGTGCCGGTATGTTGACTGTTTTGTCTAATCGGATTGGTGATGTGGCTTTGTTGATGGTAATTGCTTGAATAATTAATTTTGGTAGTTGGAGATTTATTTATTATTTGGAGTTTTTGTCAAATTCTTTTGAGATAGGTTTGATTTCTTTTCTTGTTGTTTTGGCTGCTATAACTAAAAGTGCTCAAATTCCTTTTTCTTCTTGATTGCCTGCAGCTATAGCAGCCCCTACGCCTGTATCTGCTTTGGTACATTCATCTACTTTGGTTACTGCTGGGGTTTATCTTCTTATTCGCTTTAGTCCTTCTTTTGGTTGTTGGTTGAATATGTTTTTGTTGTTGGTTTCAGGATTGACTATGTTTATAGCGGGTCTTGGGGCTAATTTTGAGTTTGATTTAAAAAAGATTATTGCTCTGTCTACTCTTAGACAGTTGGGACTTATAATTATAACTATTTCTATTGGTCTTTCTGGTTTGGCTTTCTTTCACTTATTGACTCATGCTTTATTTAAGGCTTTGTTATTCATGTGTGCTGGAGGTGTTATTCATTCTATAGGAGATTCTCAGGATATTCGTTTTATGGGGGGATTATCTGTTTATATGCCTTTCACTTCTTCTAGTTTGATGGTTTCTAATTTTGCTCTTTGTGGTATACCTTTTTTGGCTGGATTTTATTCTAGGGATTTTATTTTGGAGATGTTTTCTATAAGTTACGTGAATATATTTGGTTTCTTTTTATTATTTGTTTCTACGGGTTTAACAGTTTGTTATTCTTTTCGTTTGTTTTATTTTGTTTTGTGTGGTGATTTTAATTTTGTTCCTTCTTATTCTATGATTGAGACCAACTATAATATAATGGTTGGTATAATTGGTTTATTGATTATATCTATTTTTGGTGGGGGCTCTCTTATGTGGTTAATTTGTCCTACTCCTTCTATAATTTGTTTACCTTATTATTTAAAGTTTCTTACATTATTTGTGGTGTTTTTAGGTGGTTGATTAGGTTATGAGATTGCTGGGTTTGTTTTTGGTGATAAGTTGTTTTCTATGTACTTATATAATGTTTCTTCATTTTCTGGCTCAATATGATTTATGCCTTTTTTTTCTACCTATGGTGTTTCTTTTAGTCCATTAGAGGTTGGTTATCGGGCTACAAGGGTTTTTGATTCTGGTTGGATGGAGTTTTTTGGTGGTCAGGGTTTATATTGAATTCTTTTTAATTTGGGCAGGATTAATCAATGGTTTCAGTATAATAATTTAAAGGTATTTTTGGGGTTTTTTGTGATGTGGGTTGTTATTTTATTATTTATTCTTATGGTTTAACTTGAATAGCTTATTTTAGAGCGCGACACTGAAGATGTCGATGAGGTATATAATATCTTTAAGTATTTATAAAAGGGTTCACTTTGTCTTTACAGTGAAAGTGTAATGTTTATTCTAAACTATATAAATGTAGAAGTGTAAACGGATTTTAACCGCTATAGTGATAAGTTAGCAGCATTCACTTTTACTGTCACTTCCTTAACAGGAATAGCTTATTCAGTTTTATTATTAACAATAATATACCTCTTTTTGGTTTCAGTTAAAATTAAAAGCGGGGATAAAAGGGTTTATCTTAAGATCAGGTCGAAACTGATTGCAATATTTGCTTCTCGCTTTGTTAATTTGAGACTAACTAATCAAGTAGTACTTTCTGAATGCAACTCAAATGTTATTATTAACTATAGCCCCATTAATTTCTTCATTCAAGAGATCCTTGATTTCATTCGTGGTATAATCCAATAATTAAGATTAATAGGAAGGCGGTTCTAATAATTATTCATGATTTTATATTTGACGTTAATATAGTGATTGGTATTGGTAGTAGTAAGGCGATTTCTACATCAAAGATCATGAAAATTACTGCAATTAAGAAGAATCGTGATGAGAAGGGTAGTCGTGCTGAATTTTTTGGATCAAACCCACATTCAAATGGGGATCTTTTTTCTCGGTCTTCATTGATTTTCTTTGAGATTAAAGTTGCTAGGATTATGATGGTTGCTGATAAGATTAAGGTTACTGTTGCTGCTGTTGTAATTATTATTATTATCTATCTTGTTTTCACAAATTTCTTGATTGGAAGTCAAGTATACTTTCTTGTATTAGATAGATGTTATTTTATCTTCCTCATCAGTAGATTGAGATGTATAAGAATAATCAAACTACGTCTACGAAGTGTCAGTATCATGCTGCTGCCTCAAATCCGAAGTGGTGGTTTGATGAGAAATGTAGTGTTGAGTGTCGAAGAAGACATGTAGTTAAAAATGTTGTTCCAATAATTACATGTAGCCCGTGAAATCCAGTTGCTACAAAGAATGTTGATCCGTATGCTGAATCTGCAATTGTGAAAGGTGCTTCAATGTATTCGTATGCTTGTAGTGCGGTGAAATACAAACCTAGTAGGACAGTGAAGAATAATCCTTGAGTTGCTTGGGTGGCATTATTTTCTAACAATCCGTGGTGTGCTCATGTTACAGTTACTCCTGATGCAAGAAGAATTGCTGTATTTAATAATGGGACTTGTATAGGGTTAAATGGTTGAATTCCTGTTGGTGGTCAAGTTGATCCTAGCTCGATTGTTGGAGATAGTCTTGAGTGGAAGAATGCTCAGAAAAATGATACAAAGAATAAGACTTCTGATACAATGAATAGAATTATTCCTCATCGCAGACCTTTTGTTACTATTTTTGTATGGAGGCCTTGATATGTCCCTTCTCGGGTTACATCTCGTCATCATTGGATTATAGTTAAAACAGTAATAATTGCTCCGATTCCTAGTAGTCTGTCGTCGTATTGGTGAAATCATTTGATTAGTCCTATTAGAGTTACTATTGCTCCAATGGCTCCTGTGAGGGGTCATGGTCTTTTGTTTACTATATGGAATGGGTGGTTTTCGTGTATTGACATTAATTAACTTCTCTAGAGTATAGTGTTCTTAGGATTGCGAATACATATGATTGGATAATTGCTACAGCAGCTTCTAGGATTAATAGGAGGATTTGTGCAATAATTAGTACGGTTAATAATGTATGTCTTATAGATGGTCCATTGTTTCCTAATAAAGTTAGTAGTAAATGTCCTGCAATTATATTTGCAGTTAATCGTACTGCTAAAGTACCAGGACGGATTAGGTTACTGATTGTTTCAATGATTACTATGAATGGTATTAACATAGTTGGTGTTCCTTGTGGAACTAGGTGTTCAAATATATGATTGGTATTTTTAATTCATCCAAATAATATAAATCTCAATCATATTGGTAAAGCAAGAGTTAGTGTAAGTGTTAGATGTCTTGTTCTAGTGAAGATATATGGAAATAATCCTAGGAAATTGTTTATTAGGATTATAAGAAACAGGGATGTTAGGATGAATGAATTTCCTTTATTTTCATTTCCTTTTCTTAGGATTGTTTTTATTTCTTGATGTAGTTTATTTATTAATAAGTTTACTATTATTCTATTTCGTGACGGAATTAGTCAAATTCTTGTTGGAATAAGAAGAAGTCCTATAGTTGTTCTTGTTCAGTTTAGTGGTAGGTTGTTAATTTCTGTTGTTGGGTCAAAGATTGAGAATAAATTACTTATCATTTTCAATTTGTTTTGTGGATATTAATAGGTTCTTTGGTTTTTCTTTGTTTATTTGGTGATTGGGTGAAGTAATTTATGATGTTGAATATTAAGAATGTTGTTATGAATGTAATATATAGTAATGTTCATTCTATAGGTATTATTTGAGGTATAAAAGGATATCTTCATGATTATTTCAGTTTGACATTCTGATGTTATATTAATTAACTAATCCTTTGTCATCAGAGATATTTGCTGGGATATCATAAACTGGTTTAAGAGACCATTACTTGCTTTCAGTCATCTGATGATTCTCTCATCTTTGATACTCAGTTGATAAATTGATTTGTTGATACACTTTCAATGACGATTGGTATAAATCTATGGTTTGCCCCGCAGATTTCTGAGCATTGTCCATATAGTAGACCTGGCCGATTGATTGAGAATCTTATTTGGTTAAGTCGTCCTGGTGTGGCGTCTGTTTTTACCCCTAATCTTGGTACTGTTCATGAGTGTAGAACATCTGCTGCTGTTACGATTATTCGAATTGGTGAATTTATTGGTAACACTACTCGATTATCTGTATCTAGTAGTCGAAATGTATTAGCTGGTTGGTCTTCTTGTTGTAGTATATATGAGTCAAATTCTAGCTTTGTAAAATCTGAGTATTCATAACTTCAGTACCATTGATGTCCTACTGTTTTTAATGTTATTGCTGGGTTGTGAATTTCATCTATTAGGTATAATAGTCGTAAGGATGGAATTGCAATAAATACTAAAATAATTGCGGGTGCAATTGTTCATAAGGTTTCAATTATTTGCCCTTCTAAGATAAATCGTCTGGTTTGTTTATTTTGAATAATTCTAATTATTGTGTAAAATACTGCTGTGATAATTATTAATATAATTATTAAGGCGTGGTCATGGAAGAAGATTAGTTGTTCTATGACGGGTGATGCACTGTCTTGTAGTGTTAAATTTAATCATGTTGTCATTATTCTAATGAAAGTTTAAGAACTTTATTTATGGAGCTTAAATCCACCGCACTTATCTGCCACGTTAGAGGCTATATTAGTTAGTTAGAGAAATAGTTGGTAGTTCTGAGTATCTGTGTTCTGCTGGTGGAAAGTTTTGTAATCATTCTACTGAGTTTCTTGTATGGGTAGGAAATAAAATTGGTCGATTTGATGTAATTCTTTCTCACATGATGAATAAGAATATTATTACTCTTACGAACGAGATTGTTGATCCTATTGATGAGATGATATTTCATGTAGTGTATGCATCTGGGTAGTCTGAGTATCGTCGTGGTATACCAGCTAGTCCTAGAAAGTGTTGAGGGAAGAAAGTTAGATTTACCCCTACAAATATAACGGCAAATTGGGCCTTTAATCATTTTGGATTTATTGTGAGCCCTGTAAATAAAGGGAATCATTGCACGAATCCTCCTATGATTGCAAACACTGCTCCTATTGACAATACATAATGAAAGTGTGCTACTACATAATAAGTGTCATGTAGTACAATGTCGATTGATGAGTTTGCTAATACAACTCCTGTAAGACCTCCTATTGTGAATAGGAATACAAATCCTAGTGCTCATAAACAAGCTGCTCTATATGTTATTCGGGTTCCATATATTGTTGCAAGCCATCTGAAAATTTTAATTCCTGTTGGTACTGCAATGATTATTGTTGCTGATGTAAAATATGCTCGAGTATCAACGTCTATTCCTACAGTAAACATGTGGTGAGCTCATACTACGAATCCTAATAACCCAATGGCTAGTATAGCGAAGATTATTCCTAGGTTTCCAAATGCTTCCTTTTTCCCTCTTTCATGGCAAATAATGTGTGAGATTATACCAAATCCTGGTAAAATAAGAATATAAACTTCAGGATGTCCAAAGAATCAGAATAGGTGTTGGTATAGAATTGGGTCACCACCTCCTGCTGGGTCGAAGAAAGATGTATTTAGATTACGATCTGTCAGTAGTATAGTAATTGCTCCTGCTAGGACGGGTAAGGATAATAGTAATAGCAAAGCAGTGATGGCAATTGATCATACGAATAAAGGGATTCGTTCAGGCTTTATTCTCCTTGGCTTTATGTTGATTGTAGTTGTAATAAAGTTTACTGCTCCTAAGATAGAAGAGACTCCTGCTAAATGTAATGAGAAGATTGCTAGATCTACAGATGCTCCAGCATGAGCAATTCCTCTTGCAAGAGGGGGATAAACAGTTCATCCTGTTCCTACACCGCTTTCTACTGTTCTACTTGTAAGTAAGAGGGTTAAAGATGGCGGAAGTAGTCAGAATCTTATGTTATTTATTCGTGGGAATGCTATGTCTGGTGCTCCTAGTATTAGGGGTACCAATCAATTTCCGAAGCCACCAATCATAATTGGCATAACTATAAAGAAAATTATAACAAAGGCGTGGGCTGTGACAATGACGTTGTAGATTTGATCATCTCCAATTAGAGATCCAGGCTGTCCTAGTTCTGTTCGAATTAGTATTCTTAAAGAAGTTCCGACTATTCCTGATCAAGCTCCAAATACAAAATATAAAGTTCCAATGTCCTTGTGATTAGTTGAGAAGAACCATCGGGTGAAAATTAGTGGGGTGGCTGAGATTAATAAGTAGGCGATAGGCTGTAAATCTATTTAGGGGCATTTACGTTGCTCTTCCACTACAATTTTTAGAGCCTTGTATTCATTGTGTGATTATAGAATGCAATTCTGTAGGGGTGAGTTAAAACTTACCAAGGCCTAAAGGAAGCCCTTTATTTATAGCTTTGAAGGTTATTAGTTTGCTTTTAACTTAAGGCCTTCCTTAATTGATGTTAGTAACAACCGTACAGATTACCATTCCTATTAGAGAAATTGATGACAATATTACTGCTATTATGTTTTTTGTTGTTTCATTTTTATGGGATTTTAAATTTCACTTTGGCTCTACATTTAAAATTATGAATCTTGAGTAGGAGATTTTTAGATAATAATACAAAGTGATTAACGAGGTTACTACAACAATTGTTGCTAGGGGAGCTATGTTATTTGTAATTATAGCTTGAATAACAATTCATTTGGGTAGGAATCCAAGGAATGGGGGTAACCCTCCTAGAGATAATAATGATGTGAACATTATAAATTTTATTAGTGTGGCTTCTTTATTTGTCAGTATAGTTTGATTAATGAAAGATGTTCCTGATAGCTTAATGGCTGACACTACTGTTAGGGCTAATGTTGAGTAGATTATGAAGTATACTATTCATAAGTTTTCACTTGTAGTCAAAGCAATTAATATTCACCCAGTATGGTTGATGGATGAATATGTTAAAATCTTTCGTATTGAGGTTTGATTTAATCCTCCAATAGATCCTACAATTGTTGATAGTAGAATAATTCTTAATGTAAAGGCATTGATTTCAATCAGGTATGATATTAATATCAATGGGGCTGCTTTTTGCACTGTTATTAGTAGTGCACAATTTTCTCATCTTAATCCCTCTATTACTCCTGGGAATCATCAGTGAAGGGGGGCTGCTCCACTTTTTAACAGGAGGGGGGTACAAATGATTATAGGTGTATATGTGCTTCTTTCAAGTGTGAATAAATCTTCTGTTAGGGTTTTTATTACTACTATGAAGAGTAACGTTGCTGAGGCTAGTACTTGTACAATAAAGTATTTTAGTGAGGCTTCTGTATTGTATATGTTTTTAACATTAGATATCAGAGGGATAAATGATATTAGGTTAATTTCTAGGCCTATTCATGCTCCTAACCATGAATTGGAGGAGATAGAAACGAGGACTCCTCCTACCAAAGTAGTTAATAAAAGGATTTTAGTAGAGTTTCTAGGCATCAGAGAAGAGAGGTTATGCTCTATTTATGGGGTATGAACCCATTAGCTTGATTTAGCTTACTTTTCTGTGGTGAGATTATTTTTACATCTTGGTGTATGGTGCACGGTGGCTTTTGATGCTTGATGGTGATAGTTTGATTCTGTTAGATGTAATGAAGGTAGTTTGATTACTACATATTTTATCCTATCACGATAGTCCTTTAAATCAGGCTCATCATTTATT